TTTATTCTATTCTGAATTCATAGAAATCCTTGATAAAGATTTCTGATTCGAATCATTCAAAAAAGGTATTTTATCCTTTCTAAAATAGAGTTCTTCTTTTTATTTCTATTATCTATCTAGAATAGAAATAAATTGCATCCAATAGGATTTGAACCTATACCAAAGGTTTAGAAGACCTCTGTCCTATCCATTAGACAATGGACGCCCTTCATTCCTATTTTCGTATTGAAAAAAAGGATTAGAGGGATTTAGGGAATACAATAAAAAGAAGGATGTATATCAAAAATAATAATGCATCTCATCTGTATATCATATGAAATGAAGGAATGAATATATAGCGGGTAGCGGGAATCGAACCCGCATCGTTAGCTTGGAAGGCTAGGGGTTATAGTCGACGTTGGTTGATCATTTTTAACATCTCTAATTCAAAACCGAACATGAGATTTTGATTTCATTCGGCTCCTTTATGGAAGATCTATGTATTCCCACCAGAGAAAAAATGAGATCCATAACATCTATGTCAGCTTTTTTTACGAATGCATCTAAAGCTACTTGCTTTTTAGATGATCCTTATAGAAGAGGGGGATTCTATCAAATCTTTCTAGTCTCTAGTCTAGTTACTTCGTTCCCTATTTCTTTTCTACTCGTAGGATCCTAAGGAAAATAATTTTGTTTCTACCGAGCTGAAAAAATAAGCCGAGGGTTCTAGTAAACCAAAACCATCATTTTAGAGCTTTTTGGCTTCAATCTTACCCTTTTTCAGCGCAAAAATTGAAGATTTAGTTACGATTGAAAGTTTTGCACTATCATCCATAGATCCTTTATTCATACTCATTCAATTGGAAGAATTGAACCAATCAAAAAAAATTATGCTTCTCGACTCCATAATCCAATTTTTTTTTAATAAAATTCTGATTGCTTTTTGGATAGAAATCGTGAGAATGTATATTCTTTCCTCAAATGTCCTATTGAGGGGTAAAGGATTCAATCTTTTTAAGAAATAAAGTTTTTGATCGGAATATGAAATATGAAAAAAAATGGAAAGACCCCTTAACTATTGAAGTTGTTAATAGAACGAATCACACTTTTACCACTAAACTATACCCGCTACATATTCATTATTGGATATAAATGGATCATTTGTCCAACAAAGTAATTAGACGCAGTCAAGATAGTATCAGAATCCTGAAAATTACAACATGAACACATATTTTGTTCCGCCGCGAGCGGAATTGAAAACTTGAAAAAGAATAGGCGAATAGCAAAAAAGTTAGTCAAAATTCAATAGTGTACTAAAGTCATAAGTATTTTTTTTTTGAATCTCCCTTCACTTGAACCGCCATATTTTATTAATTCGGGTAAATGGGGCCTCAAACTTTCAAGCTTGAATGAATTTGCGAATTTTATTTTATACTTTTTATACTTAAGAATAAGAAAATAAATTAAGAATAAGAAAATAAAGATGAAAAATAGTAGTACTATATTACTATATACTAGAATAATATTACTAGAACACTTACACTTTTACTATTTTTACTAGAAAGACTAAATACTCTAATTTACTAGAATTACTATAGAATTACTATATAAAATATAAAGTACTAGAATATAGTTCTATAAAGTACTATACTATAGTAAATAGTCAGAACAAATAGAGAATCTCTATATATTTAATATATCATATATATTTCAAAGAGAATCTCTATATATTTCATATATATTTCTATATGAATATAGAGAATATATTCTCTATTAATTCTATTAATCTAGATATAGTAATCTAGATATAGATAATTTTTTAAATAATTTCTAAGATAATCTATCTATTAGAATCTTATAGAATTTATAAGAATTAGGAATGGCAATGAAAATGATTCTTCTTGTTTCAAGAACAATTTTGATTCGTCGGAACAAAAGAAGTACTGGCCGGGCCAGTACTTATACTTAACCAGGCCGGGGAAATGAATCTTTTGTACAAAAGAAAAGAAGTAAGGTATTCTTTCTATTGGATAAATCTGTTTCGAATCATCGAAGGAAAATAAATATTTTTCTCAATCTGGACTTCACATGTTCAATCACATGATAAATTTCAATTTGGAATGGGGAGAGATGGCTGAGTGGACTAAAGCGTCGGATTGCTAATCCGTTGTACGAATAATTTGTACCGAGGGTTCGAATCCCTCTCTCTCCGACCCCCTGATCACTTGCGATTTTATAATTGGAATAAATCTCGATTATTTTCTTTTATGAATCTTTTATCTTTATCTATCATCTATTCCATATTTACCTATGAAAAAATCAAGGAAAAATGAATCTCATCTCTTTTTTTATTCTTCACGCCCAGGATTACGCCCCGGATCATTAGATAAGAATCCGAAGATGAAGAGAGAAACAAAGAATATTACTACTGTGTAAACGAATAGTTTAAGAGTAAGCATTACAAATCTCCAAGATAAGATCTTTTTTTTTAAGGGAATAGATCACCTTTTTTACGACACACACTATAAACTCTTTTGATATGACGCTCTAAAGATGAAAAAAAAAAAAAAAAGAAGTTTTTTTTTTTTTAATTTATTTTCACGAATTTCTTTCTAATGTAATAAGATTACAATTCGTATTTTTTCGTTACTAAAAATTTATTGCCATATCTATATCTATAATTAGGTATTGTATGGGATCTTCTAAAGTAAAGGTTAGAACAAAAGAAATAAGCTGATTAAAGATAAAGATCATTGTCCTCCTTCCCTTATTCAACTATTCAAATTCAATCTCAATAGAAAATATAAAATACCAGAATTTCGTTTTTTGTTTTGAATCGAGGGTTCCTAATGTTCAGACTTATCTGAATCTTATTTATGATCTTATTGATTTTCAGAAGAAAAATATCATCTTTTTTTTATCGAATAATTCTTGAATTGAATTATGAATTGAATAGAGTCATTTTTATCGAAAACTTAAAGCAGCTTGCCAAACAAAGGCTAAGAGAAAGAATAGTAAAGGGATAACCGGCATAACGTCTACGATTGGATTGAAAAAGGCATAAGCCTCGGGCAATTTGGCGAAGAAAAAACTACTCGAATAAAGGGTAGAATTAAGACAGATACAGATTAAACTAAAGATATTAAACATAACAAATATTCTTTTCTTGTTCTTAAAGATTCAAATTAAATTGAAATGATAATAAATTATCAGATTGTATTGAGTTGTTTTTCTGAGGAAAATTTGAAAATAAAAAGGCAGATAGAAGAAATAAATTCTTCTTTTTCTTTTTATTTGACTTATCCCCAATCAAGAATCCTTCCTTACATTCTCCAATCAAATAAGAATACAAGGAATTCAATTTTCATACAATATATTAATTGAATTCTAAGTAATGATCAATTAATCTTTTTGATTCTATATTTATTGTGTTGAATCCTAGCGACAACATGTCCTATATTTCTTTTGGTTGGTTATTGACGAATAACCAATATTTATCTTAGTTTTTCTTAGACCAAATCAAAATGGGGCGTGGCCAAGCGGTAAGGCAACGGGTTTTGGTCCCGTTACTCGGAGGTTCGAATCCTTCCGTCCCAGATCGTTTGCATCAGAAACGAAAGATTCTTCTCTATTAAAATTGAAAATTTCATTCAACAATTTTCTGTTTCATGTTGGATACAATGTTATCCAATATGAATTCTAAGAATGATTCTTAGAATCATATTTTTTTAATAAAAAGGAAAAAGAGGGATCTTTTATGATGGACAATCCCGAAAGATCTGTTGAAAATGTAAATAAGTTTGCTTAAAACTGATTTGTTTTTTTTTTTCATGTGATGTTATATTATTCCTATGAGAAAATATGGGAGAATTTTAAGTGAAATCCTTTCCGGATAAACACTTATCTATAAGTGTAGATTATTATGTATCGGTTCAGCCAATGACTATTCATGATTCCATATTGAATCAATTGCATACGGTTCCAAATTCAAATAAAATTACTAAAATTAGAGGGATGTTATGGTAAAACTTCGTTTGAAACGATGTGGTAGAAAGCAACGTGCGACTTGAAGGACATGATTGGCTGTGGATTCTGACCACCATTTTCTATACGAATGAAGATGCTCTTATCTCGACATAGTTTGTTCTGCTAGGAACCTTATTGAATTTTTCTTGGGTTGCTAAATAAATAAAAGATACTAATGGTATATACAAGGTATAGCATATGATGGAGCTCGAGCAAAAATGATTGATTTTCATTTATCGGGGAAATAATCTAGGGTTAGTGACAATCAATAAGTTAGACCAACTTTGTAAATATATCATCAATATCTAAATATAGATAAATGGAGAGGTTCCCATTTTAACAAGTTTGAAATGAAAAAAAAATCAAATTTGTCGAAATTTTCAAACTGTTTCGATCAAGAGTGTATCACAAAGGAATCAATCTTTCGTATGATTTTTTACTTTTCCGTAGAAAGAACAAAAAACAAAAGGTATGTTGCTGCCTTTTTGAAAAGGAGTAAGGATCACCAAAGTAATGTCTAAACCCAATGATTTCACAAAACGCAAAGCAAAGACAACAAATTCCGGAACAAGGAAACACTATTTTCACTTGTCTCAACAATTGGATCAGAATGAGTAAAAAAAAATAGATCCGAAAGGAGACAAAAAAAGAGGTTAGAGACAGCTCAAGAAATTCTAAGGATTTCCTTTTGAAATCTTTCAAAACTACCCAACTTGAGTTAGGAGTACAAATGAAATTTCTTTTTCTGTAAAGAAGGAAAAAAAGGCTCAAATTACAGTCTAATTCTTTATGGATCCATTTATCTTTCTATTTCGATCTATATAGATAGAAATAGAAATTCTAGAAATTCGAATCATTTTTTCTTGAGCCGTATGAGGATAAAACTTCCTATACGTTTCTAGGGGGGTATCTTTTATCTACATCTATCCCAATGGGCCATCTATCGAATCGTTGCAATTGATGTTCGATCCCGAAGAGAAGGAAGAGATCTTCAAAAAGTGGGTTTTTATGATCCGATAAAAAATCAAACTTATTCAAATGTTTCTGCTATTTTATATTTCCTTGAAAAAGGTGCTCAACCCACAGGAACTGTTTATGATATTTTAAGGAAGGCAGAATTCTTTAAAGAATTTCGAGTTTCTTTTGATAAAAAAAGAAAGGGAAAATAATAATTATGAATAAAAAAAGGATAGGGTAACTAGTACCTATCTTTTCTTTGTTGAATTTTTTCTTCAAAGTTTATTCTTTTCTTGTTCTATTCATACTTATTTTCTTCTGATTTTTCTTCTTCGTATTTCTTTCTTGCTTCTTTTTGTGGAACCCCCCCAAAAAAAAGGGGGGTAATCTTTCTTCTTGTATTTGTATTGTACCTTTCTTTTTTTGATTAAAGAAAGCCCCTATTTTTTCTATCTCTACCTTTTCCTTATTTTTTTCCGCTCAAAGCTTGATTTTTTATGTTGTGCTAATTCAACACAAATTTCTATATAATTTCTTGAAATTTGTTTTCTAAAAAGTCCATTCATATTGACAATGGCGTATCAAACAAATATAATTTTATCGATATAATCGTATATCGATATCGTATATAAATAGATCTTTTTATCCCCATTCCCTATTGGCTCTTTGCTTCACTTTAGTAAAATGGATGAGTTTGCTGGATTTTTTTTTATTTTGATCATATCTACACTTCATATTGATCCGGGTTGCTAACTCAACGGTAGAGTACTCGGCTTTTAATTGCGACTATGATCTTTTACACATTTGGATGAAAGAATTCGTCTAGACTATTGGTAGAGTTTATAAGACTGCGACTGATCCTGAAAGGTAATGAATGGAAAAAAAAGCATGTCGTAAAAAGAATAATTCGAATCTAATAATAGAAATAGAACGAGAATTGTTCTTTTTAGAACAATTTTAAATTGTAGTAAAGTATTTCGGGTCTAGTGAATAAATGGATAGAGCCTTATGGCTCCAATTTGAGTAAGACAAAAAAGCAACGAGCTTACCTTCTTAATTTGAATGATTACCCGATCAAATTACTAATTATACGTTAAAAATAGATTAGTGCCTGATGTGGGAAAAGGTTCTCTTGTGAATTGTGAGTGGACCTTTGATTCTTTTTTTTTATTAATCCTAATTATTCTTTATTGTGGATTGGAGACAGATGTGTAGAAGAAATAGTATAGTGATAAAAAAAAAGAATTTTTCCAAAGTCAAAAGAGTGATTGGGTTGCAAAAATAAAAGATTTTTACCCCTTTTTCTTATTGTTATTCTAGTTATATTAATAAGGAAAATAAAACTAAATTGGATAGAAAGGGAAAGGAAAAAGATCTGTAGATTGGGCTCTCTGTCTTCGGGGTATATATTCTTTATTTGTTCCTATTTTTCTAGAATCTTTTACTTCTTACTTAGATTATCATTCTGTTTTTTACGTCACAGTACAGTATATAAAGTAGAGATTATCTAAAGTAAAAGTCTAAAAAGTATAGACAGTGCATAGTCTATTCATAATAGACTCTATTATTAGAATTATCCCTTAGAATAAAAATATTCTTATTCTAATTATTATTCTAGTTATAAGTTTATTCTAAATAATCTAAATAATAAATAGTATTTTAGTCTAAGAGAAACAATAGACTACATACAACATAAACATACGCCGTTCTGACCATATTGCACTATGTATCATTTCATCACACAAGAAGTGCCTCTCTTTTTTAGTTACAGTAGAAATGTATTTAAATGGCAGTATTACAAGGATATTTAGATTGAAAAAAAATAGTTTTCGGCAACAAAACTTCCTATATCCGCTACTCCTTCAGGAGTATATTTACTCACTTGCTCATTATAATAGCTTCAATAGTTTGATTTTTTACGAACCTGTGGAAATTATTGGTTATGACAATAAATCTAGTTTAGTACTTGTGAAACGTTTAATTACTCGAATGTATCAACAGAAATCTTTGATTTCTTCGTTGAATGATTCTAACCAAAATGAATTTTGGGGGCACAAGAATTATTTTTCTTCTCATTTTTATTCTCAAATGGTATCAGAAGGTTTTGGAGTCATTCTGGAAATTCCATTCTCGTCACGATTAGTATCTTCCCTTGAAGAAAAAAGAATACCAAAATATCAGAATTTACGATCTATTCATTCCATATTTCCCTTTTTAGAGGATAAATTATCACATTTAAATTATGTGTCAGATCTACTAATACCCCATCCCATCCATCTGGAGATCTTGGTTCAAATCCTTCAATGTTGGATCAAAGATGTTCCTTCTTTGCATTTATTGCGATTGTTTTTCCACGAATATCATAATTTGAATAGTCTCATTACTTCAAAGAAAGCCATTTACGTCTTTTCAAAAAGAAAGAAAAGATTCTTTTGGTTCCTACATAATTCTTATGTATATGAATGCGAATATCTATTCCTTTTTCTTCGTAAACAGTCTTCTTATTTACGATCAATATCTTCTGGAGTCTTTCTTGAG